GTGCTACTGTAATTTTGAAAATGAACGCGGAAATACCCATCAAAGGTAAGTAAATATACCCGAAACATATAAAATGCGGTTAATCCTGCTGTGAAATAAGCTATTACTGCGAAAATTGGTGAATACAACCAACTATCATTAAGAATGTCATCTTTGGACCAAAAACAAGCAAGAGGTGGAATACCACAAAGAGAAAGTGTACCCAATAAAAAAGTAGTTCTTGTAATTGGAACATATCTTGTTAAACCACCCATAAGAACCATATTCTGACTTTTATCTGGTGAATATCCAACAATAGGTTCCATTGAATGAATAATAGATCCGGATCCCAAAAACAATAAAGCTTTTGAATAGGCATGAGTGATCAAATGGAATAAAGCAGCTCGATAAGAACCTATACCTAGAGCTAACATAATATAACCCAATTGAGACATTGTGGAATAGGCTAAGCTTTTTTTAATGTCTCTTTGAGCAAGGGCCAAAGTAGCCCCTAATAATAGTGTTATTACACCTATTAAAGAAATGAAATTCATTATATAAGGTATGACTATGAAAAGAGGAAGAAGCCGAGCTACAAGAAAAATTCCTGCTGCTACCATAGTAGCAGCGTGTATAAGAGCCGAAATAGGAGTGGGTCCTTCCATAGCATCAGGTAACCATACGTGAAGGGGGAATTGTGCGGATTTAGCAACTGCACCGACGAATAATAAAGAAGCACACAAGGTAGCAAATAAAGAATTGACCCCATTATTTTGGATTAAGTTATTAGTTATTTCGAGCAAATACCGAAATTCTAAACTACCTGTTATCCAATAAAAACCTAAGATTCCTAACAATAAACCAAAATCCCCTACACGATTAGTTACAAAAGCTTTTTGACAAGCACTTGCTGCAATTGGTCGTGTGAACCAAAACCCTATTAATAAATAAGAACACATTCCCACAAGTTCCCAAAAAATATAAATTTGTATCAAATTTGAACTAGTAACTAATCCCAGCATAGAAGTATTAAAAAAACTCATATAAGCAAAAAATCTCAAATATCCTTGATCGTGATACATATACTTGTCACTATAAATAAGAACCATGATTCCAACAGTAGTAATTAGTATTGACATAATAGAAGTAAGTGGATCGATCAAGTATCCAAACTCTAAGGAAAAATCATTATTGATGGTCCAAGACCATAGATATTGATAGATAAAACTTCCATTTATTTGTTGAATAGACAGATTGGCTGAAAACACCATAGCTATACTTAAGAGTAAAACACTAGGAAAAGCCCACATGCGACGAATATTTTTTGTTGCTGTCGGAATAAGTAGAAGTCCAAATCCTATTGACATAGTAACTGGAAGTGGAAGAAAAGGTATTATCCACGCATATTGATATGTATGTTCCATAAGAAAAGAAACTCTTTTTTCTTATAATTACAAATTGTTCTCGATTCACCAATTCTTATCTTTTTTATCCTTTTAGAAAGGAACAATAATAAAAGAAAAAAAAAAAAGATATGAAAAAAAGTCAAATATTGAGATTCTTAATTATTCTGATTTTTTTTTGTGATTAATAAACATATTTATTATACTATAATAGTATAATAAATATATTATATAGTATACTATATATAGTAAGGAAAAAGAGTTAGACCAAAAAAAGAGTACTTTTTTTATTCAAATATGGATCATAGTATCTATATTCGAATTAAAAAAAATACCTAGGTATTCTAGTTCATTTTGGGAAGGGAGTAATTACCTAACTTGTTGTGTAACTGATTGATTGGATTGAAACCCAATAAAAAAAACTTATGTTTATCAGAAATCTTATGATACTCCTTACTTTGAATTATGGACATAGCACTCTGGACTTAATCAATTTTTATTTTCCCTTATTTTCTTCCATTTTTTTTCCCTCATGTCATTTATATATGTGATGTGTGATGTGCGCGCATACGTATATGTGATATATATATATCACATATACATGTATATATAAATATATTTGTATTATATATATTTGTATGTTTATTATATATTTATATGTTAAAGTAAAAAAACAATGTATATTAAAAAGAGTATATTAAAAAAATTATCCACATACACGAAATAAGTATAGATAATAACTAAAAAGAACGATCTATTTTGAAGAATACATGTCTTTCACATACAACGATAAAAGGAGGAACCCCCCTTTTTGA